GGGAAAGATACCAAAGCAGTCCTGTATCAGACTGGCTGTCTTCTTGTAGTTGGATCCCCAAGTTTTTGGAATGCTCCAAACTCTACTTGAGCATCCAAATCTGGGTCAATACCAGCAAAAACATCTCTGAACAAGGTTCTAGCACCATGCCAAATGTGTCCGAAGAAGAAGAGCAAAGCAAACGAAGCATGCCCAAAAGTAAACCAACCCCTTGGACTGCTACGAAAAACACCATCGGATTTCAAAGTCGCACGATCTAATTCAAAAATTTCACCCAATTGAGCGCGTCTAGCATATTTTTTCACAGTAGCAGGATCACTATAACTGACTCCATTGAGTTCACCGCCGTAGAACTCAACGGTTACACCTACTTGTTCAACACTATACTTCGATTCTGCCCTTCTAAAAGGAACATCAGCTCTAACAATTCCATCGCCGTCTACCAAAACGACTGGAAATGTTTCAAAAAAAGTAGGCATACGACGTACAAAAAGCTCACGGCCTTCTTTATCTCTAAAGATAGGGTGTCCTAACCATCCAACCGCTATTCCATCTCCGTTATCCATTGAGCCTGCCCTGAATAATCCTCCTTTTGCCGGATTATTGCCGATATAATCATAAAAAGCTAATTTTTCAGGAATTTTAGACCAGGCTTCTGATAAACTTTGATTTTCGGCTAGCCCAGCGCTAATTCTTCGATATATCTCTTGCTGGAAGTAACCCTGATCCCATTGATAGCGAGTCGGGCCAAATAATTCGATGGGGGTAGTTGCTGAACCATACCACATAGTTCCAGCAACAACAAAAGCTGCAAAAAAGACAGCTGCGATACTACTGGAAAGTACGGTTTCAATATTTCCCATACGCAATCCTTTGTATAGACGTTGTGGCGGTCGGACGCTAAGATGGAATAAACCCGCTAATATGCCCAATGTACCTGCTGCAATATGATGAGAAGCTATTCCTCCCGGAACAAAAGGATCAAACCCTTCCACGCCCCACGACGGATTTACAGGTTGTACTTTTCCCGTTAGTCCATAAGGATCGGACACCCATATTCCGGGACCATACAAGCCTGTTACATGAAATGCACCAAAACCAAAGCAAGCCACCCCGGAGAGAAATAAATGAATTCCAAAGATCTTGGGCAAATCCAAAGAAGGTTTTCCTGTCCGTTCATCACAAAATATTTCTAGATCCCAATAGACCCAATGCCAGATAGCTGCCAAAAAGCATAAGCCAGAAAACACAATATGTGCCCCAGCTACACCTTCGTAACTCCAAATTCCCGGATTCGTTACAGTCCCTCCTGTGATACTCCAACCTCCCCATGAATTGGTTATTCCTAACCGAGTCATGAAGGGAATAACGAACATACCCTGTCTCCACATTGGATCAAGAACAGGATCAGAAGGATCAAAAACTGCTAATTCATACAGAGCCATCGAGCCCGCCCAACCAGCAACCAGAGCTGTATGCATTATATGAACGGAAAGCAACCGGCCGGGATCATTCAATACAACGGTATGAACACGATACCAAGGCAAACCCATGGAAAATACCCCTTTATCAAAGAAAAATAGACACTACGTAACTTTATTGCATTGAAAAAAACTATACTATGACTATCCTATGGACCTCCCTTGTTCGGTGGATTATTTCCTAAGAAGGGCTAGGTTACTATTTATTCTATTCTGTTTGTAATAATGGAATAATTCTGTTCGTAGGAACAAAGAGAAGCAGATTTATTCTATACTCGATAAGTACCAATACGCAATGGGGGGTTGGTACCATTTTCTATGAGTAAATGTTTATCATTAGAAGGACTTATTCGTAAAAATTTTCCTTTATTTATTTTGTCTTTCTTTCTAAATTTTTCTAATTTATGGATAAAATAAATATGATAAAGCCAATATTATAAAGACAATAAAACCATATTGTTACGTTTCCACATCAAAGTGAAATATAGTATTTAGTTCTTTTTTCTTTCAATTCATGCCTATTGGTGTTCCAAAAGTACCTTTCCGCAGTCCTGGAGAGGAAGATGCATCTTGGGTTGACGTATAGTGCGACTTGTCAGATATATTGGGTCATATGGGATTTCCCCGTTCTCTCCCCCGATCGAGATATCCTCTGTTTCGCCCAAGAAAGAGAAATTGAATCATCAAAAAATTGGAGCGTGAAGTGCAATTAGATGCATTCTTTGGGGAGATTCATAGTACTATTATCAATTAGAATAATTTATGGTTGGCTTTGGTTGGACTAAAAAATGAAGTATCCAGGCTCCGTTTAGAAAAAACCCAATTGGTAATATATCTATGATTACTACATGTATCATAAATGATTGCTGTTTGTTATTTGTAAAGTCATAACAAAAAGAAATGGTGATGGGAAGATTTGTCCTATATGTGCAAATCCAAATCGGGCAGATCTTTACCCGGAGTAGAGCATAGACCTAAAAAGATGAAAGAGACCCATTCAGGAACAAGAAAATACCATC